ACAAATTAGGATTTTGCAAAATTCCTCTTGGGATCTGGAAGTTTAAAGTCTAAGGAAAGGGTTAAAGTTAAAAAACAAAAAAGAGTCTTTTTTGTTTTGTTTCCTTGATTCATTTCTTGATTCATTTTTTTTTAATCAAGTTGGCAATAACGAACGGATTGCGATGCGAGTCATCCGTGTCGATAAAGTGCAGACCCATCAAAATAGGAGTATATATAGAAGTAAGCCTCTTTTACAGGGGTTCGAATCTCAAATAAAAAAACAAAGAGTTTGGATGAAATTGTAAGAATATGTATACTATACGACTTTTTCCCTGGGATTGTAGTTCAATTGGTCAGAGCACCGCCCTGTCAAGGCGGAAGCTGCGGGTTCGAGTCCCGTCAGTCCCGATGGATACAAATCCAAAAAATATCAATGAATTTCGTGTATGAAAGGGAATAAAAATAAAAATCAATATCATTTCTAACGGGTATCCCCTTTTTTTTTAGTTTAAGGGAAAGGTTCGGACAAAGAAAAAGCACTTTTTGATTGCATCAGAAAGTCATTTTCTTATTTGGTATGGATAAAACATCTTCCGATGTTATACTATTAAATTCGCGACCATGAATTCTTGATTTGATAGCTCAGATATTGTTATTCGTGATATTGATCCGATTGGATATCATCGAGATCCTATTTATACCATTGAATTTAGTGACAAAAGATTTTTGATTTCTATGGGATTAAATCCCGAAGTATTTATTAGAAATTAAAGAGAAAGAAAACATAGAGATTATGGAAGTCAATATTCTCGCATTTATAGCTACTGCACTCTTCATTCTAGTTCCTACTGCCTTTTTACTTATAATTTATGTAAAAACGGTAAGTCAAAGTGACTAATTTTACTGAAACATGACTTCTTATTTCTTAGCAATGATTGAAGAAAAAAATGAAAAAAGGATTTGTATTTCGGGTCTTTGTTTTAATCTTTGTTTTAAATAAAATGATCAGACTACAACCAGCAGAATTCTATTAAATCCATATAGTAGAAAGAAATCAAATCTATTTCTTTCTACTATATTATCTATTACGGTAGGATAAAAAGAAAATGTTTTACTAAAAAAAAAAAAGAGTTAATATGGAGGAACCAATCTATCATTTTCTTTTCAGATGGATATATGGATATCGATCTATATATATAGATGGAATGTCAATTCCATGGCGTCCACTCCACATTTTTCTTTATTTCATCTAAATCTATTCTATTTGTATTGGTTCCAATCAATCTGAAATAATTAAAAAGCAACGCAATTTTTATTCTTCTTATTTTCATTTTTAGATTTCAGATTCTTTTCAGAATCCCGGTAACTAATAAATAAAAAGAATCTTTTTAGTATTCAAAAATTTAAATTGATTAAATTGAATAGAAATATTCAAAATAATTCGGTTTGGAATAGTAATCCGTTTCCAATTATCTGGATTCCCGGGATATAAAGATGGCAACAATTTAAATATTTGTTTGATTCAAAGAGTTTTTTTTTTCAATATTATATATACATGGAATATATTACACCACTGGAATACAATAGAATTTCTAAATCCAGATAGAATTGGATTTCATTAATTAGTATTAATAAAATAACTAAAATAGTTCAAAACTGGAAGAACCCAGCTATAAAACAATTGAGACAGTTTGATCCCTTAACTCAATTAGTATTACCTTTAGAGTCCACTTCTTCCCCATACTACAAGGGAAAGGGAAAATGTAAAAACTACCATTAAAGCAGCCCAAGCAAGACTTACTATATCCATGTCAATTATGTCTCCTATCTATATCAATATGAATAAATTCTTTTATTCATTCTTTTTTTATTGTTTACTCATATTCTTTTTGTTTTTCTTTTTCACTAAAAATTTTATAATATCTTATAATAATAGTGGAATCGCTGGTACAGAGTCAAAAAAGGATTCCATTCCGTCCTAACACCATTGACGAAACATCCAATTAGAACTTCTAGCAAGTTCTTATCAGATTTGGAGTAGAATTGAAAAATTGGAAGGAAGCATAAATCAAAAATATACTTAGAAGTAGTAAGGTAATGAATCATACTAATAGGTAGGAACTATGTTTTATTTTCCCCCCATTTCATTAAGTAAAAAATAAAGAATCAAGATAGATTCCTTTGGATACTCTTATTTGCATCTGTTAGTTCCATTGGATCTAATCCTTATTGTATCCCGATTCGTTCTCGAAAACAATTGGAAAACAGCCTATTAAATTCTTTTACTATAGATTACCCAAACGAAAGAGTTTTCTTTTTCTTAGAATGGAAATCGAATTAGATATTCAATTTCATTAATCTAACAAATATGGAAAAAATGCAGAAGCGTTCATATATTTGACATAAGTTTGTATAGAAGGTTTTTCTTCAATCCCTTCGCCAACTAAAAATGGAATTCTATTCCCCGTCCTCCCTATCCAATCTAATTCAAGACCCAATCAGTAGACGGACACTACAGCAGTAGTAGAGTGAAAAGACTTTCATTTCACTACTCGAATTCATTTTTCATGGAATCCGAGACGCAAAGATTGAAAGCATTTTAGATAAAAAATCTAGCGATGCGTAGAATTTTGAATCAAACAAGTCTCAAGAACTCTTTCCCTACACTTGCTTCCACATGGAAAAAATACAAAGTTTCTGTATCAACAAAACGGAATAAACTTTTTTGATTATCTTGTCGATCAGGCGACACCCGGATTTGAACTGGGGAAAAAGGATTTGCAGTCCCCCGCCTTACCACTCGGCCATGCCGCCAAAATGATACAAAAAAATAGATCAGAATATCCCTCCTCTCAAAAAAACCAACGTATACCTTTTCAGTCACAAAAGAAAAGTAAAAATTTCGGGACAAATAGCAACCGTTAACTACAAATTCCGGAAGAATTCAGGAATCTTCATTTTTTCGAATCCTTCTCTATTTCCATTATAACAGGAACTGTTAATATATGTCAACCCCAGAATATCCATTTTCATTGTTACACATTATCTAAATCTAATCGGGTATCTTCTATGTAATTATAGATTACAGGGAATTTTCAATAAATTCTCGTACTTTCATTTTTTTTAGATTGTTAAAAATACCCCGACCCGAAGTCTAGGTTAAATTTATCAATTTGTTTCCATTGATATTACAAGTTAAATTCGATTTGTTTGTTTTGTTGCAAATTCTCATTGGAGTATCCAATTTCCTCTTTTCATAATAGGTATTTCATAGACGTAGTTAGGTAAAATTTCATGTGATTCAGTAAAGTAAAAAGAACAGAAATTCCATTCTTGCTAAATCTATTCATGTGATTCGATGAAGAATGACAGCAAATAATGGGATATTTTCTAAAAAAAAGGGGGGGGGGAAATAAAAAATGCTTGGGGTTGGGAATGAAGGAATGTCTACACTACCCGGATTGAATAAAATACAATTTGAGGGATTTTGTAGATTCATTGATCGGGGCTTAACAGAAGAACTCTTTCAGTTTCCAAAAATTGAAGATACAGATCAAGAAATTGAATTTCAGTTATTTGTGGAAACATATCAATTGGTAGAACCCTCAATAAAAGAAAAAGATGCTGTATATGAATCACTTACATATTCCTCTGAATTATATATATCTGCGGGATTAATTTCGAAAAACAGTCGGGATATCCAAGAACAAATTATTTTTATTGGAAACATTCCTCTAATGAATTCCCTGGGAACTTTTATAGTAAATGGAATATACAGAATTGTAATCAATCAAATATTGCAAAGCCCCGGTATCTATTATCGGTCAGAATTGGACCATAACGGAATTTCAGTCTATACTGGCACAATAATATCAGATTGGGGAGGAAGATTAGAGTTAGAAATTGATAGAAAAGCAAGGATATGGGCTCGTGTAAGTAGGAAACAGAAAATATCTATTCTAGTTCTATCATCAGCTATGGGTTCGAATTTAAGCGAAATTCTTGAGAACGTTTGTTACCCCGAAATTTTCTTGTCTTTCCTCAATGAAAAGGAGGAAAATAAAATAGGGTCAAAAGAAAATGCCATTTTGGAGTTTTATCGACAATTTGCTTGTGTAGGCGGAGATCCCATATTTCCTGAATCTTTATGTACGGAATTACAAAAAAAATTTTTTCAACAAAAATGTGAATTAGGAGGAATTGGTCGGCGAAATATGAACCGAAGGCTGAATATTGATATACCGGAGAACAATACATTTTTGTTACCGCGAGATATATTGACAGCTGCGGATCATTTGATTGGAATGAAATTTGGAATGGGTACACTTGACGATATGAATCATTTGAAAAATAAACGTATTCGTTCCGTAGCAGATCTCTTACAAGATCAATTTGGATTGGCTCTCGTTCGTTTAGAACATATAATTAGAGGAACTATAGGTGGAGCAACTAGATATAAATTGATACCGACTCCTGAGAATTTAGTGACTTCAACGCCATTAACAACCACTTATGAATCTTTTTTTGGATTACATCCATTATCTCAAGTTTTAGATCGAACCAATCCATTGACCCAAATAGTTCATGGAAGGAAATTGAGTTCTTTGGGTCCTGGAGGATTGACGGGGCGAACTGCTAGTTTTCGGATGCGGGATATCCATCCTAGTCACTATGGACGCATTTGTCCTATTGACACCTCTGAAGGAATCAATGTCGGACTTATTGGATCCTTGGCAATTCACGCAAGGATTGGTCGTTGGGGGTCTATAGAAAGTCCATTTTATGAAATTTCTGAGAGATCAAAAAGAATACGAATGCTTTATTTATCACCAAGTAGAGATGAATACTATATGGTAGCGACGGGAAATTTTTTAGCACTGAATCGAGGTATTCAGGAGGAGCAGATTGTTCCAGCTCGATACCGTCAAGAATTTCTGACTATTGCATGGGAACAGGTTCATCTTCGAAGTATTTTTCCCTTCCAATATTTTTCTATTGGAGCTTCCCTCATTCCTTTTATCGAGCATAATGATGCGAATAGAGCTTTAATGAGTTCTAATATGCAACGTCAAGCAGTTCCTCTTTCTCGGTCCGAAAAGTGCATTGTTGGAACTGGATTGGAACGCCAAGTGGCCTTAGATTCGGGAGTTCCCGCTATAGCCGAACACGAGGGAAAGATCGTTTATAATGATACTGATAAGATTATTTTATTTGGAAGTGGGAATGCTCTAAGTATTCCATTAATTAGATATCAACGTTCGAACAAAAATACTTGCATGCATCAAAAATCCCAGGTTCAGAAAGGTAAATGCGTAAAAAAGGGACAAATTTTAGCAGATGGTGCTGCTACAGTTGGTGGTGAACTCGCTTTGGGAAAAAACGTATTAGTAGCTTATATGCCATGGGAAGGTTACAATTCTGAAGATGCTGTACTCATTAGTGAGCGTCTGGTCTATGAAGATATTTATACTTCTTTTCACATACGGAAATATGAAATTCAGACTCATGTGACAAGCCATGGTCCTGAAAGAATCACTAATCAAATTCCACATCTAGAAGCCTATTTACTCCGAAATTTAGACAAAAATGGAATTGTAATTCTGGGATCTTGGGTAGAAACGGGCGATATTTTAGTGGGTAAATTAACGCCTCAAATGGCAAAAGAATCCTCATATGCCCCGGAAGATAGATTATTACGAGCTATACTTGGGATTAAGGTATCCACCTCAAAGGAAACTTGTCTAAAACTACCTATAGGTGGTAGGGGCCGAGTTATTGATGTGAGATGGATCCACGAAAAAGCGGGTTCTAGCTATAATCCAGAAACGATTCATATATATATTTCACAGAAACGTGAAATCAAAGTAGGTGATAAAGTGGCCGGGAGACATGGAAATAAAGGTATTGTTTCAAAGATTTTATCTAGACAGGATATGCCTTATTTGCAAGATGGAAGACCCGTTGATATGGTCTTCAATCCATTAGGGGTCCCTTCTCGAATGAATGTAGGACAGATATTGGAATGTTCACTCGGGTTAGCTGGGAGTATGCTAAATAGACATTATCGAATAGCACCTTTTGATGAGAGATATGAACAAGAGGCTTCCAGAAAACTTGTGTTTTCTGAATTATATGAGGCCAGTCAAAAAACATCGAATCCATGGATATTTGAACCCGAGTATCCGGGAAAGAGCAGAATATTTGATGGAAGAACAGGGAATCCTTTTGAACAGCCCGTTATAATAGGAAAGCCTTATATCTTGAAATTAATTCATCAAGTTGATGATAAAATACATGGACGTTCCACTGGACATTATGCACTTGTTACACAACAACCCCTTAAAGGAAGGGCCAAACAAGGAGGACAACGGGTAGGCGAAATGGAGGTTTGGGCCCTCGAGGGATTCGGTGTTGCTCATATTTTACAAGAGATGCTGACTTATAAATCTGATCATATTAAAGCTCGTCAAGAAGTACTTGCAACTACAATTATTGGAGGAACAATACCGAAACCTGTGGATGCTCCAGAATCGTTTCGATTGCTCGTTCGAGAACTACGATCTTTGGCTCTGGAACTGAATCATTTCCTTGTATCTGAGAAAGACTTTCAGATTCAAAGGAAGGAAGTTTAATTGGACTGAATCGGAAATTTTATTTTATGATTGATCAGTATAAACATCAACACCTTCGAATTGGATCAGTTTCTCCTGAACAAATAAGTGCTTGGGCAAAAAAAATCCTACCCAATGGAGAAACAGTTGGGGAGGTAAGAAAATCCTATACTCTTCATTATAAAACCAATAAGCCTGAAAAAGATGGATTATTTTGTGAAAGAATTTTTGGGCCTATAAAAAGTGGAATTTGTGCTTGTGGAAATTATCGAGTAATCGGAGATAAAAAAGACCAACCAAAATTTTGTGAACAATGCGGAGTAGAATTTGTTGATTCTCGGATACGTAGATATCAAATGGGGTATATAAAATTAGCATGTCCTGTAACCCATGTGTGGTATTTGAAACGTCTTCCTAGTTATATCGCGAGCCTTTTAGATAAACCTCTTAAAGAATTAGAGGATCTAGTATACCGCGATGTGTGATTTGATAAAAATTCTTATTGTACAGATTTCGAATGATAAACTGTCATTCCATTCAATTAAATTGGAATGTCCTATATCTGGCATGTCTCTTGGGATGAGTAACATGAAGCTCAGAATTCATGGGTGTATTGAATACTCCCCAATCAATAAGGGAATTGGTCTATGGTCAATTCAGTAACAAATAACTATTTATTTATACTGTATGTACCTTGTGAAAAAAAAACTTTTTTGTGGAATTAATTATTCCATCTCTTTTTTTTTTTATTTGAAAAGAACTAAAATTATGTTCAAAGAATAAAATATATCATGATTGCAGAAGTTTATCTATCGCATATAGGCTTTAAGACATCGTCGCATACCCGTCGAGGTGACGTCTTGACCTAAAAGATCAAACGGTATGATACATAGACAAAGAAATCTCTTATGAATTAGAGGATATTCCTTTTTTATTAAGAATTTCATTTTAGAGGATGCCTCGTTCGAAGGGAGGTAGACTACTCAATAATTTTACATTTGATTTCTGTCCTAATTTCGAATTGGATAACAAATTCAGAAAAAAGAAGAATGTATCAATGAAATGTTGCTTGGTCTTTATTGATAACTTGAGTAAAGAGTAAACCTTTTTTATTTTAGATTAGAGGTTTTCAAAAATTGGAAAGCGGAAACCCCCTTCTTTATCTTTAATTGTGTGTAAATACTTTAGCCGGATGAGAGGAAACCCTCATGTCCGATTTTCAAAGGGGGAGATCCATCTTATTGGATCCTATCCAAATTTTTCTTTTGCTAGGCCCGTAGTTAAAAAACCAACTTTCTTACGATTACGAGGTTCATTCGAATATGAAATCCAATCCTGGAAATACAGTATCCCACTCTTTTTTGCTACTCAAGGTTTCGATACATTTCGAAATCGAGAAATTTCTAGTGGAGCGGGTGCTATACGAGAACAATTAGTTGATCTGGATTTAAGAATTATTATGGATTCTTCGTTGCTAGAATGGAAAGAATTAGGAGAAGAGGGGTCCACTGACAAATGGGAAGATCGAAAAGTTCGAAGAAGAAAGAATTTTTTGGTTCGACGCATGGAATTAGCTAAGCATTTTCTCCGAACAAATATAGAACCAGAATGGATGGTTTTATGTCTCTTACCAGTTCTTCCTCCCGAATTGAGACCCATTATTCAAATAGATGGCGGTAAACTAATGAGTTCGGATATTAATGAACTCTATAGAAGAGTTATCTATCGGAACAATACTCTTATTCATCTATTAACAACAAGTAGTGCACCACGGGAATTAGTAATGTGTCAAGAAAAATTGGTACAAGAAGCCGTGGATACACTTCTTGATAATGGAATCCGCGGACAACCAATGAGGGACGGTCATAATCAAGTTTACAAATCGTTTTCCGATATAATTGAGGGCAAAGAGGGAAGATTTCGAGAGACTCTTCTTGGAAAACGAGTTGATTATTCGGGGCGTTCCGTTATTGTCGTAGGTCCATTACTTTCATTACATCGATGTGGATTGCCCCCCGAAATAGCAATAGAGCTATTTCAGACATTTCTAATTCGTGGTTTAATTCGAAACCATTTTGCTTCGAACATAGGAGTTGCTAAGAGTCAAATCCGGGAAAAAGAACCAATTGTATGGGAAATACTTCAAGAAGTTATGCGGGGGCATCCAGTATTGCTGAATAGGGCGCCTACTTTGCATAGATTGGGCATACAGGCATTTCAACCCATTTTAGTAGAAGGACGTGCTATTTGTTTACATCCATTGGTGTGTAAGGGATTCAACGCAGACTTTGATGGGGATCAAATGGCTGTTCATGTGCCTTTATCTTTGGAGGCTCAAGCAGAAGCTCGTTTACTTATGTTTTCTCATATGAATCTCTTGTCTCCGGCTATTGGGGATCCCATTTCTGTACCAACTCAAGATATGCTTATTGGACTTTATGTATTAACTAGCGGAAATCGTCGAGGTATTTGTGCAAACAGGTATAATTCGTTTAATTGCAGAAATTCTCAAAATGAAAAAATGAGCAATAATAACTTTAAGAACTTGAAGTATATGAAAAACAAAGAACCCTTTTTTTGCAATTCCTATGATGCAATTGGAGCTTATAGACAGAAAAGAATAAATTTCGATAGTCCTTTTTGGCTCCGGTGGCGAATAGATCAATGCATTATGTCTTCAAGAGAAGTTCCTATCGAAGTTCACTATGAATCTTTTGGTACCTATTATGAGATTTATGGGGATTATTTAGTAATAAGAAGTATAAAAAAAGAAATTCGTTGTATATACATTCGAACCACTATTGGTCATATTTCTTTTTATCGAGAAATCGAAGAAGCTATACAAGGTTTTTCTCGAGCCGATTCATATGATATCTAATCATATAGATGGTTAGTGTTGGTATCCACGCTAAGTAAATTTATGATACTGGTGTAAATTCAGGTCAACTAGCATCTTTTCAATTTTCTACGTGAATAAACATAAAGAAAAGGGAGTTTTCCAATCATTCACTCAAATCCATTGTCGTCGAACCGAATACCACGGAGTGGAATATGGAGGTACTTATGGCAGAACGGGCCAATCTAGTCTTTCACAATAACGTGATAGGTGGAACTGCCATTAAACGACTTATTAGCAGATTAATAGATCATTTCGGAATGGCATATACATCACACATCCTGGATCAAGTAAAGACTCTAGGATTCCATCAAGCTACTGCTACATCTATTTCATTAGGAATTGATGATCTTTTAACAATACCTTCTAAAGGATGGCTTGTCCAAGATGCTGAACAACAAAGTTCCGTTTTGGAAAAACATAATCATTATGGGAATGTCCATGCGGTAGAAAAATTACGCCAATCCATTGAAATATGGTATGCTACAAGCGAATATTTGCGACAACAAATGAATTCCAATTTTAGGATGACTGACCCCTTTAATCCAGTCCATATAATGTCTTTTTCAGGAGCTAGAGGAAATGCATCTCAAGTGCACCAATTAGTCGGAATGAGAGGATTAATGTCAGATCCACAAGGACAAATGATTGATTTACCCATTCAAAGCAATTTACGTGAAGGACTGTCTTTAACAGAATATATAATTTCTTGCTACGGAGCCCGTAAAGGGGTTGTAGATACTGCTGTACGAACATCAGATGCTGGATATCTTACACGTCGACTTGTTGAAGTGGTTCAACACATTGTTGTACGGCGAACAGATTGCGGTACCATCCGTGGGATTTCTGTAAACACCCGAAATGGAATGATGCCAGAAAGAATTTTGATACAAACATTAATTGGTCGTGTAGTAGCAGACAATATATATATAGGTTCACGGTGCATTATCGTTAGAAATCAAGATATTGGAATTGGACTTATCAATCGATTCATAACTTTTCAAACACAACCAATATTTATTCGAACCCCCTTTACCTGTAGGAATACGTCTTGGATCTGCCGATTGTGTTATGGGCGGAGTCCTATTCATGGGGACCTGGTAGAATTGGGAGAAGCTGTAGGGATTATTGCTGGTCAATCTATTGGAGAACCGGGAACTCAACTAACATTAAGAACTTTTCATACTGGTGGAGTATTCACAGGGGGTACTGCTGAATATGTGCGAGCCCCCTCGAATGGAAAGATAAAATTGAATCAGGATTTAGTTCACCCTACACGTACACGTCATGGATATCCTGCTTTTATATGTAATATAGACTTGTATGTAACTATTGAAAGTGACGATATTATACATAACGTCATTATTCCACCAAAAAGTTTTCTATTAGTTCAAAATGATCAATATGTAAAATCAGAACAAGTGATTGCGGAGATCCGCGCGGGAACATATACTTTTTTGAATTTGAAAGAGAGGGTTCGAAAACATATTTATTCTGATTCAGAAGGGGAAATGCATTGGAGTACCGATGTGTACCATGCATCAGAATTTATGTATAGTAATGTACATATCTTACCAAAAACAAGTCATTTATGGATATTGTCAGGAAAGTCGTGCAGGTCTAATACAATCCATTTTTTACTTCGCAAGGATCAAGATCAAATTACCATGGATTCACTTTCGAATGGAAAAACAAATATTTCGAATCTTTTAGAAAGCAATGATCAAGTAAAACATAAATTCTTTCGTTTCAATACTTTTGGTACAAAAGAAAAGGGGATTAGCGATTATTCAATATTTAATCAAATCATATATACGGATCATTCTTATTTAATGTATCCCGCTATTTTTCACGATACTTTTTCTTTCTTGGCGAAAAGGCGAAGAAATCGATTTCTTATTCCATTTCCATTCCAATCGATTCAAGAACGAAAGAACAAACTAATGTCCCCTTCCGGTGTCTCCATTGAAATACCTATCAATGGTATTTTTCATAGAAATAGTATTTTTGCTTATTTCGAGAATCCTCAATACAGAAGACATAGTTCAGGAATTCCTAAATATAGAACTATAGGAATTCATTCCATTTTTGGAAAAGAAGATTTCATTGAGTATCGAGGAATCAAAGAATTAAAGCCAAAATATCAAATTCAAGTAGATCGAGTTTTTTTGATTCCCGAAGAAGTGCATATTTTACCCAAATCTTCTTCCCTAATGGTACGGAATAATAGTCTTGTTGGAATAGGAACACCAATCACTTTCAATATAAGAAGTCGAGTAGGCGGATTGGTCCAATTAGAAAAGAAAAAAAAAAAAATAGAATTAAAAATATTTTCTGGAAATATCCATTTTCCCGGAGAGATGGATAAGATATCCCGACACAGTGACATCTTGATACCACCCGGAACGGTAAAAAAAAAAAAATGCAAGGAATCAAAAAAAATTAAAAATTGGATCTATGTCCAATGGATCGCAACTACAAAAAAAAAGTATTTTGTTTTGGTTCGACCTGTAATTTTATCTGAAATACCGGACAGTATCAATTTTGTAAAACTTTTTCCCCAAGATCTATTCCAGGAAATAGATAATCTGGAACTAAAAGTTGTCAAGTATATTCTTTATGGAAATCGAAAATCCATTCGGGGAATTTCCGACACAAGGATTCCATTAGTTCGGACTTGTTTAGTCTTCAATTGGGATCAGGGCAAAAAAAGTTCTTCCATTCAGGAGGCCCCCGCTTCCTTTATTGAAGTAAGTACAAATGGTTTGATTGAGTATTTTCTAAGAATTGACTTAGTAAAATCGAATACTTCATATATCAGAAAAAGAAATGACCCATCTGGTTTAGGATTGATTGGGGATAATAAATCGGATCGAATCAATCCATTTTTTTCTATTCATTCCAAGGGAAAAATTCAACAATCACTTAGCCAAAATCACGGAACTATTCGTATGTTGTTGAATACAAATAAAGAATGCCGATCTTGGATAATTTTGTCATCATCTAATTGTTTTCAAATGAGACCATTCAACAATGTAAAATCTCACAATGGGATAAAAAAAGATCCTATAATTTCAATTAATAATAATAATTCGTTCGGCCCTTTAGGAATAGCCCTTCAAGTTGCGAATTTTTATTCACTTTATCATTTAATAACTCATAATCAGATCTCAATAATAAAAAATTTGCAACTTGACAAATTCACGGAAATTTTTCAAGTAATTAAATATTATTTAATGGACGAAAATGAGAAAATTTGTAAACCCGATCTATACAGTAATATCGTTTTGAATCCATTCCATTTGAATTGGTTTTTTCTCCATCATTTTTCTTGTGAAAAAACGTTTACAATAATAAGTCTTGGACAATTGATTTGTGAAAATATATGTATAGCTCAAATGAAAAATGGACCACACCTAAAACTAAAATCGGGTCAAGTTATAACAGTTCAAATGGATTCTGTAATAATAAGATCGGCTAATCCTTATTTGGCGACTCCAGGAGCAACCATTCACGGCCATTATGGGGAGATCCTTTCTCAAGGAGATATTTTAGTTACATTCATATATGAAAAATCGAGATCCGGTGATATAACACAAGGTCTTCCAAAAGTGGAACAGATATTCGAAATACGTTCGATTGATTCAATATCCATGAATCTAGAAAAAAGAATTGATGCTTGGAACGAGTGTATAACAAAAATTCTCGGCATTCCTTGGGGATTCTTGATTGGTGCTGAGCTAACTATAGCGCAAAGTCGTATTTCTTTGGTTAATAAAATCCAAAAGGTTTATCGATCCCAGGGAGTACACATCCATAATAGACATATCGAGATTATTGTGCGTCAAATAACATCCAAAGTCTTGGTTTCAGAAGATGGAATGTCTAATGTATTTTTACCTGGCGAACTAATTGGATTATTGCGAGCAGAACGAACGGGGCGTGCCTTGGAAGAAGCAATTTGTTACCGAGCTTTATTATTGGGAGTAACAAAAACATCTCTGAATACTCAAAGTTTCATATCCGAAGCGAGTTTTCAAGAAACTGCTAGAGTTTTAGCAAAAGCCGCTCTTCGGGGTCGTATTGATTGGTTGAAAGGTCTTAAAGAGAATGTTGTTTTGGGGGGAATGATACCCGTTGGTACCGGATTCAAAAGAATAATGCACCGTTCACGGTCAAGGCAACATAACAAGATTACCCGGAAAAAAAAATTATTCGAAGTAGAAATTAGAAATCTTTGGTTCCATCACAGAAAATTATTTGATTTTTCTCATTTCAAAAAATTTATGTGATACATTAGAAATATAGGATTAAATGCTTCCTAAAAGCGGATACGACTCATCCCCTTAAATCTTTAAATGCAGTCATTTGATTTGGTAATGAAAGTATAATAAAAAATAATAAGAAATAGAAATCAAAGAATGGCCTGATTCGGCCGATCGTCTATAAAAGAGAAGGTTCCATCGGAACAATTATTTATTGCTATTTCAGGATACTCGGTCTCTCTTTTTTTTTTTTTCAATTTTTTTTTTTAAAACAAAGTGTGGGGATAAATGACAAAAAGATATTGGAACATAACTTTGGAAGAGATGCTGGAAGCTGGGGTTCATTTTGGCCATGATACTAGGAAATGGAATCCTCGAATGGCACCTTTTATATCGGCAAAACGTAAAGGTAATCATATTACAAATCTTACTAAAACTGCTCGTTTTTTATCAGAAGCTTGTGATTTGGTTTTTGATGCAGCAAGCAAAGGAAAACAATTTTTAATTGTTGGTACAAAAAAAAAAGCAGCCGATTCAGTAACACGGGCTGGAATAAGGGCTCGATGTCATTATGTTAATAAAAAATGGCTCGGAGGTATGTTAACGAATTGGTATACTACAGAAACGAGACTTCGTAAGTTCAGGGACTTGAGAACGGAGCAAAAGACGGGGAAACTGAACTCTCTTCCAAAAAGAGATGCCGCTATGTTGAAGAGACAATTATCTCATTTGGAAACATATCTAGGCGGTATAAAATATATGACAGGGTTACCTGATATTGTAATAATCGTTGATCAGCAAGAAGAATATACGGCTCTTCAAGAATGTATCACTTTGGGAATTCCAACGATTTGTTTAATCGATACAAATTGTGACCCAGATCTTGCAGATTTTTCGATTCCGGCTAATGATGATGCTATAGCTTCCATCCGATTAATTCTTAACAAATTAGTTTTTGCAATTTGTGAGGGTCGTTCTAGCTATATACGAAATTATTGATTAATAATAAGAGAAATCAATTTTTAGATTTGGTTGGGCGGTCATAGATTTTTGGAATTGGTTATTATAGCATTAAAAAATTGTGTAAAAAGAAATATTTTTTTATTAGTAGGTATTCAAAATAGAAAATCAAAGTAAAATAAGGAAATGGTTGAATCAAAATAATTCCCTTTCAAGTTATATTTTTTTATTTTAGAGGGCAGGGCAATATGAATGTTCTATTATGTTACATCAACACATTAAACAGATTCTATGATATATCTGCTGTGGAAGTAGGTCAACATTTCTATTGGCAAATAGGGGATTTTCAAGTGCATGCTCAAGTACTTATTACCTCTTGGGTTGTAATTGCTATCTTATTAATTTCAACCATTCTAGTTGTTAGAAATCCGCAAACTATTCCCACGTCTGGTCAGAATTTCTTTGAATATGTCCTTGAATTCATTCGAGACGTGAGCAAAACTCAGATTGGAGAAGAATATGGTCCATGGGTTCCGTTTATTGGAACTCTGTTTCTATTTATTTTTGTTTCGAATTGGTCAGGGGCCCTTTTGCCTTGGAAAATTATAAAGTTACCTCATGGAGAGTTAGCTGCACCCACAAATGATATAAATACTACTGTTGCATTAGCTTTACTTACGTCAGTAGCCTATTTCTATGCGGGTATTTCAAAAAAAGGATTGGCCTATTTTGGTAAATACATCCAACCAACGCCAATCCTTTTACCGATTAACATCTTAGAAGATTTCACAAAACCCTTATCGCTTAGTTTTCGACTTTTCGGAAATATATTAGCGGATGAATTAGTAGTTGTTGTTCTTGTTTCGTTAGTACCTTTAGTAGTTCCTATCCCTGTTATGTTCCTTGGATTATTTACAAGCGGTATTCAAGCTCTTATTTTCGCTACTTTAGCTGCGGCGTATATAGGTGAATCCATGGAAGGGCATCATTGACTAGTTATCAAAATAGGATTTTAGACCGCGACAAAGTTTGTGTGGCTCGCGATAATCTACTTAAGGAACATAAATAAAAAAATCCAAAGAAATTTTGAAAAGTTTTCATAACAATCAAAAAGTATAAATAAAATGAAAACAATTACCAGGGAATTGAACAAAAAATAGAGATTCAATTAAAAAAAGGGTGAGGGGGTCGAACTAGGCGTATTATAGAATCTAATCGTTATAAGACAGCTGGGGGATTTCCAAGAATGATTCTCGAATACGATTGAATCGAAGATACAACGAATTGGTTTACGGTATGGAACAAACACATGTATATGTCATAGTAGATATTCATTAGTTATCTATGACTATCTATCTAAATTTGTCCTGCTACTACTCCAAATTTAGGTAGGGATTCAAAAAAAAGAGCCCTTCCATCTCTTGTAATTGTGAATTGAATATAAAATGACTAAAAAAATGAAATCAAAGAAAAAGAAAGGTTTAAAAGAAATGTAAGATAAGACCAAAAATTGTATGACAAAAAACTACAAGGGTAGAAACGAAAAAAATAAATATCGAAGTAATTGAGATAATTGAATCAAAATTATTCAGTTTGAAATTTTGAATTAAACTTCGACTAGATAAAGATAAATATGAAGAATGAAATAATTAAGTCATATATTTTTTGTTGATTATATTATTAACTATTTCTTGATTTTATTTGGAATAGGAGAAACTTATCATGAATCCACTGATTGCTGCTGCTTCTGTTATCGCTGCTGGGTTGGCCGTCGGGCTTGCTTCTATTGGACCTGGAGTTGGTCAAGGCACAGCTGCAGGGCAAGCTGTAGAAGGGATTGCGAGACAACCGGAAGCAGAGGACAAAATACGGGGTACTTTATTACTTAGTCTGGCTTTTATGGAAGCTTTAACTATTTATGGGCTGGTTGTAGCATTAGCCCTTTTATTTGCCAATCCTTTTGTTTAATATTTATTCAAAAAAATACAGATTGTTTTTTTCCATGGATTTTTATTGCTGCTCTTGCTAATTCTATTTCGATTTTACTCCTACAATTTTTTTTCATTCGGATTAACATACTGATTTGCCTTCTTCCGTCCCTTTCTTTAGTCCAATGACCCCCCTTTTTATTTCGAAAGTGTTGCAAACAACTAAGTATTTTGCAATTTACATAAGAACTAGTATTTACTTCTAAGAAGTATCATTCTTATAGGGAATCTTTCAATTGACTAACCAATTCAAAATATAGAATAGAATAGTCTTCTTATTCTATTTTTATTCTTACTAATATTCATTATTAGTAAGAATAAAAATAGAATAAGTCAATATATTCATATTAAATAATTCGATTATAGAATAAACTATCAGATACAAAAACGAATAAAAAAAAACTTGGAATCGTAGAAAGAAAATTAGTCTATCCATAAGAGGAGATGCGATCATATGAAAAATATAACCGATTCTTTTCTTTGCTTCATTTACTGGCCATCCGCCGGAAGTTTCGGGTTTGATACCGATATTTTAGCAACAAATCTAATAAATCTAAGTGCAGTGCTAGGTGTATTGATTTTTTTTGGAAAGGGAGTGTGTGCGAGTTGTTTATTTCAAAGAATAGATTGGATCCAACCAACTGCACTTTTTTTGTTATAACTAGGAAAATGTGCATGATCCGGCGAATGACTTCTTACTAAATAACGAAAAAAAAAGAGTTAAGAACCATAGCATTTCGCGATTCATTGGTAAATCCACTTTGATTCTCTATCAACCAAGAATTTTGGAACATTACCA